TATAAGACTCAAATCTTTCTGTTGTTGTCTTGGATCCACAATTAATCCTACGGATCCTTAGGATTGGTATATTCTTTTCTATCCTGTAGTTTGTAGTTTCCCTGAATCAAGCCAAGTATTACAACCCTTTATACCCATCCTGTATATTGTCCCCTTTGTTACGTAATTTATTCCTTATTATATTATTAGATTTTAATTATTCGATTTTAGATTGTGAGATTAGTTAGTGATTCGATATTAGTATTAGACGAGATTTTACGAATTTTTTATTTATTTATTTATAGGATTATAGGAGAGGACAAATCTCTTTTTTTCGATGCGAATTTGACACGACATAGGAGAAGCCGCCCTTTATAAAAAATTCTATTATTTTTAATAATAAAAGGGGGTTCCAACATATTAATATATAGTAAAGTGTCCCCCCACCCCAGATTCAGAACTTTTTTTCAATACTCACAATCCGTATTAATTAGTTAATAATCCTAGTGATTGGATTTCTATGCTTAGTCTGATAGGAAATAAGATATTCAAATAAATAATTTTATAGCGAATGACTATTCATCGATTGTATTTTCATGCAAATAGGGGGCAAGAAAACTCTATGGAAAGATGGTGGTTTAATTCGATGTTGTTTAAGAAGGAGTTCGAACGCAGGTGTGGGCTAAATAAATCAATGGGCAGTCTTGGTCCTATTGAAAATACCAGCGAAGATCTAAATCTAAAAGTGAAAAACATTCATAGTTGCCGTAATGTTGATTATTTATTCGGCGTTAAAGACATTCGGAATTTCATCTCTGATGACACTTTTTTAGTTAGTGATAGGAATGGAGACAGTTATTCCCTATATTTTGATATTGAAAATCAGATTTTTGAGATTGACAACGATTATTCTTTTCTGAGTGAACTAGAAAGTTCTTTTTATAGTTATCGAAACTCGAGTTATCTGAATAATGGATTTAGGGGCGAAGATCCCTACTCTAATTCTTACATGTCTTACATGTATGATACTCAATATAGTTGGAATAATCACATTAATAGTTGCATTGATAATTATCTTCAGTCTCAAATCTGTATAGATACTTCCATTATAAGTGGTAGTGAGAATTACGGTGACAGTTACATTTATAGGGCCATTTGTAGTGGTGAAAGTCGAAATAGTAGTGAAAACGAGGGTTCCAGTAGACGAACTCGCACAAAGGGCAGTGATTTAACTATAAGAGAAAGTTCTAATGATCTCGAGGTAACTCAAAAATACAAGCATTTGTGGGTTCAATGCGAAAATTGTTATGGATTAAATTATAAGAAATTTTTGAAATCAAAAATGAATATTTGTGAACAATGTGGATATCATTTGAAAATGAGTAGTTCGGATAGAATTGAACTTTTGATTGATCCGGGTACTTGGGATCCTATGGATGAAGACATGGTCTCTCTGGATCCCATTGAATTTCATTCGGAGGAGGAGCCTTATAAAGATCGTATTGATTCTTATCAAAAAAAGACAGGATTAACCGAGGCTGTTCAAACAGGCATAGGCCAACTAAACGCCATTCCCGTAGCAATTGGGGTTATGGATTTTCAGTTTATGGGGGGTAGTATGGGATCCGTAGTCGGAGAGAAAATCACCCGTTTGATTGAACACGCTGCCAATCTAAAATTACCTCTTATTATAGTGTGTGCTTCTGGGGGGGCGCGCATGCAGGAAGGAAGTTTGAGCTTGATGCAAATGGCGAAAATCTCGTCTGCTTTATATGATTATCAATTAAATAAAAAATTATTTTATGTATCAATCCTTACATCTCCGACAACTGGTGGAGTGACAGCTAGTTTTGGTATGTTGGGGGATATCATTATTGCCGAACCCAATGCCTACATTGCATTTGCAGGTAAAAGAGTAATTGAACAAACATTGAATAAAACAGTACCCGAAGGTTCACAAGCAGCTGAATACTTATTCCAGAAGGGTTTATTCGACCTAATTGTACCACGTAATCTTTTAAAAAACGTTCTGAGTGAGTTATTTAAGCTCCATGCCTTTTTTCCTTTGAATCAAAAGTCAAGCAAAATCAAGTAGAGCACTAAGTTCAATTATTTTTTTTGTTTGTAGCAAAAAGTAGTTAGTTTATCGGAATCAAAGTAAATAAGATAATAATGGCCTTTTCTTTGGTGATAGAAGATCGAATTGTAGAAAGAATCAAAACGAAAGTTGAGGATAGCTCTTTTTTTGACCTATATTTATATTCCTGATTACGAATCGAGAAGCCTTTATCACCATCACCAAGAGTGAGTTCTTCCTTCGATAATCGGTAAAAAAACTCTTTATCTATTTTTATAAAATTAGAAGACAAGAACAAAAGACAAAGAAATAAAGCAAAATAATAAAGTTTATTATCATACATATCTTTCTCATGTAGGAGATGAATAAGTCCATTTATTTAGTTCTACAGTTCTACATTCTTTGCACTTATTCTTATTCTACGTACTCAGTTAGATTTAGATA